GTCAAATTTTGCCATTTGAGTAGAAAAAAACTCTTTATTTTTGATACATTCTATCAATTTCAATTGGTCAATAACGACAGAGTTACATCACACCCCTTCTCATTTTTCAAATTTTTATTGAAAAATAAATAAAGGGGGTAAAGTGAATTCTTCTCAATATACATACTAGTATTAGGACTATGATACAAGTAATTCCTGACATCTAGAATAGCAAATCTAAAGAGAGGCAAAAGGCTTTTCATAATTTTTTTGTTCTTTTTTACGAATTTTATAAAGCTAAATAGACAGATCTAAAAATTCATTTCGGATAATTGAACCTTCTCAAACTGTTTCTTTTTAAGAACCAAAAAGATTTGTGCCAAAACAACCGATCCTAAGAAGAACAAAAGACCTTGGACACGTAATGGATCTTGAAGTACTATTTCCGCATCCCCCTGACCAAATCCACCCACATTAGGATTACTCGTTAATGGTTGATCGAGTTTAATGGATTCGCCCTCGGAAACAAGAAGTTCTAGGCCTCGAGGGATAATATCAATCACTTCGCGTCCGTTCGATGCATCCACGATGGTTATTTCGTATCCCCCTTTTTCTTTTCGTAAAATTTTGCTTATTATCCCTCCTGCCGTAGCATTATAAACTGTATTGTTACTTTTGCTACCATCAGGATAAATCTGACCCCTTCCCCTGTTTCCACCTACGTATATAGGATATTTTAAGAAGTGAACATCTTTATTAGTAGCAGGGTCTGGAGCAAGAATAGGAAAGGTTATTTCACTATATTTTTGACCAGGAACCGGACCTATCACAAGAATATTTTTTTTATTGGGGCGATAATTCTGAAAAGACAGATTTCCTATCTTTTCTTTCATCTCGGGTGAAATACGATCGGGGGGGGCTAATTCAAACCCCTCCGGTAAAATAAGAACAGCTCCCACATTCAAAGCTCCTTTTTTCCCATTAGCTAGAACTTGTTTTAGTTGCATATCATAAGGAATTTTCACAACTGCTTCAAATACAGTATCAGGAAGTACCGTTTGTGGAACCTCAATATCCACGGGCTTATTAGCTAAATGGCAGTTGGCACATACAATACGCCCAGTTGCCTCTCGTGGATTTTCATAATTCTGCTGGGCAAAAATCGGATATGCACCTGAAATGGATGCCCAAGTTATTATATATATCATGAGTGAGACAGATATGGAGCGAGTAATCTCTTCCCTTATCCAAGAAAAGGTATTTCTAGTTTGCATGGTCCAATCATTTATCCCGAAAATTTCTACAATAAAGTTAGCTAGGTCGATAATATACTTCCCGAGCCACAATTCTGCTATTTACATTTACTGAAAAAAAATCAAATTTTTTTGTTGAAATATACAAGGAATCCCTCGTGGGTAAAAAGAGTAAAGTAAATACGACTTTGATTTGGTTATGATGTATAAGAAAGATGAAAATTGGATCGGTGAATCTTTTTTTAGTCGTTTATTGCATGATAAATCACTACAAGTGACGGAGATACACGATTTAAATAACGAAAAATCCAATATTTAAAAATTGTATCAAGAATGACTGGAAAGGTAGAAACTAGACCAGATAAAATTTGCTCATAATGAGCAAACCCAAAATCTTTGTAAATATAACCAATCATTAGTTCCCAACCGTGAGGCGAATGGAATCCGATACATAAATCCGTTAATAAAAGAATCGAAAAAGCTTTAATTGTATCACTTAAATTATATAGGAATTCTTGAACCCAAGAATTCAGAATAAAAAGCTTTTCCTTACCCCAAAAGGAATAACCACTTAGAATAACGAAAGATATTAGATTTGTCGAGAAGTGCAAGATTGTATGGATACGATACTCATTGTGTATCTTGATAAATTGGATCGTTTCTTTGTGGATTCCTAGACGAAATTGTTGTAAATCGGTTTCGGGGTATTCCTTTATCATTTCATCGAGCTGGAATAGTTCCTCTAATTGTATGAATTTTTCTAGAACACTTTTTTCTTGAATATCATTCAAAAAAGTTTCGCACTGTCTAGTATTCCACCAATTAGTAATCCAAGTTTTCAAACTTTTATTACAGCAGAGAGAGATCAACCAGGGCAAAAAGACTATAGATGTAAAATAAAAAAAAGGAATGAATGCTTTCTTTTTTGCCATTTTGAATCTGTGAATTGTTAATGAACCCGCCTCATTTGTTGATTCTATTAGATCTAATATTTCTATCGAGCATGAGTTTCTATTCTAATTCGAATAGAATATAGTGAGCCTATGAATCCATTTTCTCTTTTGCTGTTGATTCAATACTGAGTCTTTGCTTTGAATCTAGAAAGAAGACAGAAATAGACTCAGAATACACTTCCAACTTGAATCAAGAAAAAATTGGGTTTCCAGGATGTTATTCCCCCTTTTTTCGATCAATATTAATTTCGAGACGAAGAAACTCCTTTTCTTGTCTATCAAATATATCAAAAAAACGAGCATAAAAGAATAGATGAATATTCAATTGAAAAAAAAATTCTTTCGTTTTTTCTTCTTACTGCCAAAGCATTTAGTCTTTTCAAATTAATTCATTTCAAAATACTTCAATTGGTACACGCAAGAAGTAAGCCAATTCAGCAGCTTTTTGCTCAATTTCTCGTGTAGTAAAATTCTCATCAGTACGAATTAAAGGAATAGCCCCTTGACCTCGAATTTCCATATAAAGGACACGCCGAGCAGAAACACCCTCTTTAACTTCTATTCTGATGGACTGAATATCTTTCATAAAGAATCGTAAAAAGATGCGACGAGTTTTTCCAGGAAATCCCCAACGAAAAATACGCACTATTCCTTCTTTTCGGTCGAAAAGATCATAACCACTACCCACATTCCACAAAATAGTGCACCACAAATAGCAACTAATAAAGAGACCTGCGATCCCATAGAAAGACATCACAATCCCTTGTGGAAAAAAAATGATTTGCTGGGACGGAAATAGCGATATAACATTTCTACCAAGATAACTGGAAGTTCCAACCAATAAGAATCCTAATGAACCTAAAAATAGGATAAAGGCCCAGCAGAAATTACTTGTTTTTCGAGACCCCGTTATAAATTCTATCCATATAGATTCTGATCGCCAACTCATATATATTAGATCCAGTTATACAATTTTTTGGAATTGAGAAAATATGACTTTCCTTTTTTTTTTCAAAGTAACTCTCATCAACTATTTTGTTGTGAACCGAGTAATTCATAGAATTCTTTATATCTAAAATAATAACATCTCCTTCCTTTATATGATCCCCTATAGTTATATACATACAAATAAATAGATTGACTGGAATTTCAGACATCGGCCCGACGATGATCCTTTTTTCAAAAGAGCGCAAATTTTTTTACGTTTACACATGCATAAGAGCTTTTTTATTTATGTTTGTAGGAATCTATGTGTTATACAATATTCTACCAAATGGGTCTTATCGAATCGAAGTTTTTAAAATAAAAAAAGGAGTGATACGATTAGGTCTCAGCCGATCTAAAAAATCTTATTTTTTTGAATATGAAGAAATAAAGAAGCCATTGCAATTGCCGGAAAGACTAGGCCTACTAAAGGCACAAAAATAGAGGGTAAGTTATTGAAAGTTGTCATAAAATGGGTACCTCAATTTAATATTTGTACCTGTTATTGTTATATTCTGAATTCTAAAGATATCTTAGAATATCTTGTATTTTTATTATTTCTATTATATATATTATATAATTATACTAAGTATCTTTAAGTAAATATATATCTAATACTAATATACAACCTAATAGAAATATATAGAATAGAACCTAATAGAAATAGAATCAAAAAAAAGGTACAAGAAACGCCAAACTAAATAAATGGACTTATTCATCTTTCAAAATCAAATAGATGTATCATAATCCCCTTGTTAGATTTATTATTCTTTTTGTCTTATATCTTCTAATAGTCATTAATAAAGAAAAATTTTTATTCCATTACAAATTTCTACAAAATTGATTAGAATCTGATCCAACAACAGGGAATTTTTGGGAAATGCAAAAAGATGGAAGACTCTCTATAGATCTGTCTCTATCTCTATTTGAATTATCTATACATATGCAAGCAAGGGAGGAAAATGAACTTTTTTTTATTTGTCTAGTCTAATTTGAACTTCCAAAAATCCTTTTTTTTTAATCTTGTTGATAGAGGTTTACTGAGTAGTAAACAAGAATATCGATAAAAAAAGGATTTGAAAGAAAAATTTATTTTTCAGGGTTTTCGTTTAATTCTGATAAACTAACCATTCTATTTGATTTAATTTTTGTTCAAAGGAAAAAAAGCATGGAGCTGAAATAACTCGCTCAGAACACTTTTTAAAAGATTACGTGGTACAATTGCATCCAATAAGCCCTTACGTAATAAAGATTCAGCCGCTTGTGAACCTTCAGGCACGGCTTTTTTCAATGTTTGTTCAATTACTCTTTTACCCGCAAATGCAATATAGGCATAGGGTTCGGCAATAATGATATCCCCCAACATACCAAAACTAGCTGTCACTCCACCGGTAGTAGGAGATGTAAGAATTGATATATAGAATAACTTTTTACTTGATTGATAATCACATAAAACTGAAGAAATTTTAGCCATTTGCATCAAACTTAAACTTCCTTCTTGCATTCGTGCTCCTCCGGAAGAACACACTAAAATAAGAGGTAAACATTGATTGGTAGCATACTCGACTAAACGAGTTATTTTTTCGCCTACTACGGATCCCATACTACCCCCCATAAACCGAAAATCCATAACCCCAAGGGCTACTGGAATACCGTTTAGTTGACCTGTACCAGTTTGAACAGCGTCAGTCAATCCTGTAGTTTTTTGAGCAGAGTCAATACGATTTTTATAAGGTTCCTCCTTCGAATGAAATTTAATGGGATCCGCCGAGACCATGTCTTCATCCATAGGATTCCAAGTACCCGGATCAATCGAAAGCTCGATTCTCTC